ATAAATACTACTGTTGCTTTGGCTTTACTCACATCAGTGGCATATTTTTACGCAGGTCTTACCAAAAAGGGATTAAGTTATTTCGGGAAATATATTCAACCAACTCCAATTCTTTTACCCATTAACATCTTAGAAGATTTCACAAAGCCCTTATCACTTAGTTTTCGACTTTTCGGGAATATCTTAGCTGATGAATTAGTAGTTGTTGTTCTTGTTTCTTTAGTACCTTCAGTGGTTCCCATACCTGTCATGTTCCTTGGATTATTTACAAGTGGTATTCAAGCTCTTATTTTTGCAACTTTAGCCGCGGCTTATATAGGTGAATCCATGGAGGGCCATCATTGAAATAGTCTTTTTTTTAGCTTAGAACAAAGAAATGTATGTGTGGCTTAAGATAATTTATTTAAGGAATAGAAATATACAGGACTCTATATACGAGAGAAAGCAATAGGAAAAAAAATCAAATAATGAGATTTCTATCCAATAATTGGCCTTAATCAATTTCAATTTAATTTGCCCATTTAGATTAGATTGTATTCGGTTGGAATGGTGATAACGAAAACGGAAGGAAGAAAAAAAATTTACAAAACAAAAATGGGATTCCTAAAAAAATAGATAGATTCTCGAATCTCATTGAATTTAATGGTTTACGTTATGGAAGAAAGACGTGTATATGTGATATTAGATATTGACTAGTTATATATGAACTAAAGATATATTTCATTTCTCCTACTACTGTAGGGGGGTTCTAACAGAAGTCCTTTCGTCTCGTTTCGACTGTGACTTGCCTGAATAAACAGATGAAATCAAGAAAAGCTGAAAGAATTGTGAAATAACAGTTTGGAACCAAGAAATGTAAAAACGAGAATTCTATGGATTCGCGAAGACTCTGTGGATAGAAACGAAAAAGGATATATCGAAGTAGTTCTGATAATTCAATAATATTATTACTGAAATTCGAAGTTCTTAGTTACTTCGACTAGATTAATCCTATCGATCGAATAATTAAGTCATAATTCATTGGTTGATTGTATCATTAACCATTTCTTTTTGTTGGTACGAGGAACTTATCATGAATCCACTGATTTCTGCTGCTTCCGTTATTGCTGCTGGATTAGCCGTAGGGCTTGCTTCTATCGGACCTGGAGTTGGTCAAGGGACTGCTGCGGGTCAAGCCCTAGAGGGTATCGCAAGACAGCCCGAGGCAGAGGGAAAGATACGAGGTACTCTATTGCTTAGTCTAGCTTTTATGGAAGCGTTAACAATTTATGGATTGGTTGTAGCATTAGCACTTTTATTTGCGAATCCTTTTGTTTAATCTTAGAAATAGGAAAAATATGTATTTTTCCTATTTTATTTCCGTGGACTTGTCGTTTGCTTTTTCAAATTAGATCAAGATTTCACTCCGACTATTACTTATTCGTTCTTATTCGTTGAGAAAATAACCTACGTTAGGGAAGGGCTGATTTGCAGATGAGGAATTAGTATACCAACTCGCTTTCATCCTTCCCATTCGGGGAAAGTTTTTTATGATGGTGTTCAAACAATCAAGGGGTAGTTCATACTTTATACCTATAAATAAATTATAACTCGAATATTTTTTGACTCGATTTCAAAAAAAAAGAGGGGCAAAGTGAGAACTTTGGTCGATTTTTTAGTCTATCTATAAGAGGAGATTATATGAAAAATGTAACCGATTCTTTCGTTTCTTTAGGCCACTGGCCATCTGCCGGGAGTTTCGGATTTAATACCGATATTTTAGCAACAAATCTAATAAATCTAAGTGTAGTGATTGGTGTATTGATCTTTTTTGGAAAGGGAGTGTGTGTGAGTTGTTTATTTCAAGAATAGGCTGGATCCAACCAGCTGTACCCTTTTCCGTTATAACTAGGAAAGAAAGGTGCATGATCTTTCGAATTACTTCTGAAGAAATTAAGAAATGATATGTAAGAACCATCACATTTCGTGATTAATTGGCAAATCCACTTTGATTCTCTAACAACCAATAATGTGAGATTGTTAAGATGGTTAAAGCAAATCGTTTGAAGTCTAGACACAGCATGGTACTCTTTCGACCACTATGTTAATATAGAGATCTTTTTCAAATGAATATTTTATCGATATAGGACCCTCATCTTGATAAAATAATTTGAACCGATTGTTTTAAAAATAGACATTTTCCCCCTTTTATCTAATGCTGAATGGACGACCTATGCCTTAATGTATAAGTAAGAAAAATCTTTTGTATTTGAACTGAAGAAAAAAAAAGAAACAACTTTGCTGACAATTACATATTTTTTTATTTTGTCAGAAGAGTCCTCCAACTATTTTAGTTTTGCATTAGATTCGTATTTTTTTGGACTATGAATAAAGAAGAGAGGATAGGCTCATTACATTCATAAAATAAGCTATGATAATTTACCAAGTAATTGAGCGTGAGAGCCAAATGAATCGAAAGATTCATGTTTGGTTTGGGAAGGGATTATGGAAGTTTTCAAAT